AGGGGGCAAGAAAACTCTATGGAAAGATGGTGGTTCGATTCAATACTGTTTAAGAAAGAGTTCGAACATAGGTGTGGTCTAAGTAAATCAACGGGCGGTCTTGGTCCTATTGAAAATACCAGTGAAAGTGAAGATCCGGATAGAAATGATATGAAGAAAAATAGTCATAGTTGGGGTGGTCGTGACAATTCTAGTTACAGCAATGTTGATTATTTATTCGGCGTCAAGGACATTCGGAATTTCATCTCTGATGAAACTTTTTTAGTTATGGATAGGAATGGGAACAGTTATTCCATATATTTTGATATTGAAAATCATATTTTCGAGATTGATAGTGGTCATTTTTTTCAGAGTGAACTAGAAAGTTCTTTTTCTAGTTATTGGAATTTTAGTTATCTAAATAATGGATCTAAGAATGACGATCCTCACGATGATCATTACATGTATGATACTCAATATAGTTGGAATAATCACATTAATAGTTGTATTGACATTTATCTTGAGTCTCAAATCTTTATTGATACTTACATTGTAAGTGGTAGTGACAATTACAGTAACAGTTACATTTCTAGTTCCGTTTGTGGTGAAAGTAAGGGGTCCGATATAAGTACCAGCACGAATGGTAGCACTATACTAGAAAGTTCCAATGATCTGGATGTAACTCAAAAATACAGACATTTGTGGGTTCAATGTGAAAATTGTTATGGATTAAATTATAAGAAAATTTTAAAATCAAAAATTAATCTTTGTGAACAATGTGGATATCATTTGAAAATGAGTAGTTCAGATAGAATCGAACTTTCGATCGATCCGGATACTTGGGATGCTATGGATGAAGACATGGTTTCTTTGGATCCCATTGAATTTCATTCGGAAGAGGAGCCTTATAAAGATCGTATCGATTATTATCAACGAAAGACAGGATTAACTGAAGCCGTTCAAACAGGCATAGGCCAATTAAACGGTATTCCCATAGCACTTGGGGTTATGGATTTTCAGTTTATGGGGGGTAGTATGGGATCCGTGGTTGGGGAGAAAATAACCCGTTTGATTGAGTACGCTACTAACAAATTTCTACCTCTTATTATAGTATGTGCTTCCGGGGGGGCGCGTATGCAAGAGGGAAGTTTGAGTTTAATGCAAATGGCTAAAATATCTTCTGCTTTATATGATTATCAATCAAATAAAAAGTTATTCTATGTACCAATTCTTACATCTCCTACTACAGGGGGGGTGACTGCTAGTTTTGGTATGTTGGGAGATATCATTATTGCCGAACCCAATGCTTATATTGCATTTGCGGGTAAAAGAGTAATTGAACAAACATTGAATAAAACAGTACCTGAAGGTTCACAGGCGGCTGAATATTTATTCCAGAAGGGCTTATTCGATCTAATCGTACCACGTAATCCTTTAAAAAGCGTTCTGAGTGAGTTATTTCAGCTCCACGCTTTCTTTCCTTTGAATCAAAATTCAATAGAGCATTAAGTTTCTTTTTTTATTTGTAGCAAACAAGTAGTTAGTTTATCAGAATCCAAGTAAAATGAATATGAATGTATGAATGGGGTTTCTTTGTTGACATAAGATCTAAATTGTAAAAAGAATCAAAAGTTGCGGATAACTCTTTATCTATATTCTTGATTACTAATTCAGTTAAGAGGCCTCTATCAACAAGAAAAAAGAGTGAATTCTTATTTTCGTGAAATTAGTAAAATAAAAAATTTTTGTTCTACGTCTTACGTATGTATATATAATCCAAATATATAATTCTATAAACTCTAGATATATTATATATGGTTTTGTACCTTTATATATCTCTCGAGAATCCCATTTTATTTTGACTAAGAATCCCTTTTTTGGATCGAATTATAACACGAATCTTTCGATAATTTGTAAGAAGCTTTTTCTTTATTAAATGATTAGAAGACAGGAGCAAAAGACGAAGAAAATAATAAAGGCGATTATCCTACAATATCTTTTACATATCTTTCATGTAGAAAGATGAATAAGTCCATTCTATACTCACTTAGATATAATAAATACTTAGATCTATACTAATCTCTAGACTTTCCCTCTGTTTTGGTGCCTTTAGTAGGCTTAGTATTTCCGGCAATGGCAATGGCTTCTTTATTTCTTCATGTTCAAAAAAATAAGACTGTTTAGATCTGATGGGCCCAACTCTCATCCATTTTTTTTCAAAACTAAGACTTGTATCATAACGCAGATATCCATTTAGTGGAAGAAGGTATAAAACATGCGGCGCTTCCGTCGAACATAAAGGAGGGGCTTTTAGGCCTGTAGAAAGATGATATGGGGGTAAAGAAATTCTATCTATTTGAAAAAATATCAGGATCACTGGATGGCTGAACTGTAAAGTCGGTGTATCTATATGTATATCGATGGGATCATACGAAGGGTATGTTTTTATTTTAGATCTAACTAATTTGATAAATTACTCTTAAAGGTTCACATCAAACTAGTACTAGTTGATGAGAGTTACTTCGGAAACCAAAAGAGTAAAGTCTAGGGTATTATCTCAATTCCAATAAAACGAAACCAGATCAAGTATGAGTTGTCGATCAGAACATATATGGATACAACCTATAACGGGGTCGCGAAAAACAAGTAATTTCTGCTGGGCCATTATCCTTTTTTTAGGTTCATTGGGATTCTTATTGGTTGGAACTTCCAGTTATCTTGGGAGAAACTTGATATCTTTATTTCCGTCTCAGCAAATCCTTTTTTTTCCACAAGGGATTGTGATGTCTTTCTATGGGATCGCGGGTCTCTTTATTAGCTCCTATTTGTGGTGCACAATTTCGTGGAATGTAGGAGGTGGTTATGATCGATTTGATAGAAAAGAAGGAATGGTGTGTATTTTTCGTTGGGGATTCCCTGGAAAAAATCGTCGCATCTTCCTCCGATTCCTTATAAAGGATATTCAGTCCGTCAGAATAGAAGTTAAAGAGGGTATTTATGCTCGCCGTGTCCTTTATATGGACATCAGAGGCCAGGGGGCCATTCCCTTGACTCGTACTGATGAGAATGTTACTCCACGGGAAATCGAACAAAAAGCTGCCGAATTGGCCTATTTCTTGCGTGTACCGATTGAAGTATTTTGAGAAATGAGCTGAGAAAATGAATGCTTTCTCAGCAGGAAGGAAAAACAAAAGAATCCCCCTTTTCTATACCATAACTTAACTGAAGTTTCTTCATAACGCTCATTCTAGTCAAAGAAGACGTATACGTAACGTAACAACCACAAAACAAAACTATTTTTGTGGTCTTTTATGTGTATGGAAATCTACACAACTTAATTCAATAACAAAAACAAAATAAGTAACAAATCAAAAAAATGGATTCATCTTTTCTATTTTATATCAAAGCATTTGGAAATACATAAATTTTTTTGAATCCAATATTTGTTGGAATTGACAGTTTAGATTCCGATAGATCCTATTTTTTAAAAATTATTTCTTTTTTGTAAATTGAGGTTTCTTTTTATACTTTCTTTTGTGTTCCTTAATGACCAAACATCTGAGTATGTCAGTGATAATTTTTTAAAAATAGAAGATATTTTGATATAATGATAGAAAATAATATTCATTATTGTTATCTGGAAACAATATAATATTTTTTTGTTAATTATTTGAATTCGAAGTGGATTCTTAATCTATTTCTGTATTCTTTCTACATTCAAAGACTAACTCCGAAATCACAAATAAAAAACAGTAAATAGATTCATAGGTTCGATACTTTGTAATAGAACTAACTCATGCACGAGAGAAATATTGGATCGCGTAGAGTCAACTAATGAGGTCGGTTCATTAAAAATTCATAGACAAAATGAAAAATGGCAAAAAAGAAAGCATTCACTCCTCTTTTCTATCTTGCATCTATAGTATTTTTGCCCTGGTGGATTTCTCTCTCATTTAATAAAAGTCTGGAATCTTGGGTTACTTATTGGTGGAATACTAGGCAATCCGCAATTTTTTTGAATGATATTCAAGAAAAGAATATTATAGAAAAATTCATAGAATTGGAGGAAATCCTTCTCTTGGAGGAAATGATCAAGGAATACTCGGAGACACATCTACAAAACCTTCGTATAGGAATCCACGAAGAAACGCTCCAATTAATCAAGATACACAACGAGGATCGTATCCATACGATTTTGCACTTCTTGACAAATATAATCTGTTTCGTTATTCTAAGCGGTTATTCTATTTTGGGTAATGAAGAACTTGTTATTCTTAACTCTTGGGCTCAGGAATTCCTATATAACTTAAGTGACACAATAAAAGCTTTTTCGATTCTTTTATTAACAGATTTATGTATCGGATTCCATTCGCCCCATGGTTGGGAACTAATGATTGGCTTTGTCTACAAAGATTTTGGATTTGCTCATAATGATCAAATTATATCTGGTCTTGTTTCTACTTTTCCAGTCATTCTAGATACTCTATTTAAATTTTGGATTTTTCGTTATTTAAATCGTGTTTCTCCGTCACTTGTAGTGATTTATCATTCAATGAATGATTAAAAAAGGATCTACTAATATTAATATTAATCCAATTAAATTCTAACGTTTCTTACTTTGTAGTTGTACATAAGCAAAGCATGGAAAATCATACTTACTCTTTCTATTTCTACCCATCCCAAAGATTTATTAATATTTATTATATATAAATATTATTTATTCCAGTAAAATTATTCCAGTAAATAGCAGAATCGCGGATAGGGAACTAGGTTAGCGACCTACCAAATTTATTGTAGACATTTTTGGGCTCAATGGTTGGACCATGCAAACTAGAAAGACTTTTTCTTGGATAAAGGAACAAATTACTCGATCCATTTACGTATCGCTCATGATATATATCATAACTCGGCCAGCCATTTCAAGTGCATATCCCATTTTTGCACAGCAGGGTTATGAAAATCCACGAGAAGCGACTGGCCGTATTGTATGTGCCAATTGCCATTTAGCTAATAAGCCCGTG